GATATTTAATAAATATGTCAAGTACAACTTTTTTTTTTTTTATTTATACCAATTTTAGCATCTGTATTATTAGTAATTAATTTACTATTATCTGTACATAACCCTTATCAAGAAAAAGATAGTGCATTTGAATGTGGTTTTCATTCATTTTTAGGTCAAAATAGAACACAATTTAGTATATCTTTTTTTATATTTGCTTTGTTATTTCTTTTATTTGATTTAGAAATATTATTAGTTTATCCTTATATAGTTAGTGCTTATTTTAATAATTTATATGGTTTAATAATTATGCTTGTATTTTTTTTAGTTTTAACATTAGGTTTTGCTTTTGAATTAGGTAAAAATGCCTTAAAAATAGACAGTAAACAAATGTATAATTTTAATACAAAAATATGAAATGGTTATTCTTTAATATATTAAATAAAAATTATTAATAAGGTAATTAAAACTAATTTGGAGTTATAGCAGATGGTTCTGTATTAGGACTGCAAATCTATAATCAGGGATTCGATTTCCCATAACTCCTATAATAAATAGTAGATGTTTATTATATAGTTTTTACAATATATTCATAATTTAACTATAATTATATAAAAATTAAAAAAAATTTACTTAGTAATAATAATTAGATGGATAAAAAAATTACTAAATTTTAATTATAGTAATTTTTTATTTAGATATGTATACATTAATTTCAATTTTAGAAAATTTATTAGTTGTTGTACCTGCTTTACTTATAGTAGCTTTTGTTACAATATCAGAAAGAAAAACAATGGCTAGTATGCAAAGAAGATTAGGTCCCAATATTGTAGGTTATTATGGTTTACTCCAAGCATTTGCTGATGCTTTAAAATTATTATTAAAAGAATATGTAGCTCCAACACAAGCTAATATTGTATTATTTTTCCTTGGACCTATTATAACTTTAATCTTTTCTTTATTAGGTTATGCTGTTATACCTTATGGTTCAGGTTTATTTATATCAGATTTTAATTTAGGTATCTTATATATGTTAGCTGTATCTTCATTAGCAACATATGGTATATTATTAGCGGGTTGATCTGCTAATTCTAAATATGCTTTTTTAGGTTCATTAAGAAGTACAGCACAATTAATTAGTTATGAATTACTTTTAAGTTCTATTATATTATTAGTAATTTTATTTACTGGTAGTTTAAATTTAACTGTTATTATAGAAAGTCAAAAAGTTGTATTTTTTATTTTACCATTATTACCTATATTTCTTATATTCTTTATAGGTTGTATTGCAGAAACTAATAGAGCTCCTTTTGATTTAGCAGAAGCTGAATCTGAGTTAGTTAGTGGTTTTATGACAGAACATTCTGCTGTTATTTTTGTTTTTTTCTTTTTAGCTGAATATGCTAGTATTGTATTAATTTGTATATTAACTAGTGTTTTATTTTTAGGTGGTTATTTAAATATTTTACCTTTAAATACTATTTTATATTTTATAAATTCATTTGTAATACTATTAGGTTATAATTCTTTTGATTTTAATTATTTATTTTCTGATTTCTTAATTAATGGTTTATCTAGTTTAAATTTAGCATTAAAAACATCTTTCCTTATATTTGTATTTATTTGAGTAAGAGCTTCATTTCCTAGAATTAGATTTGATCAATTAATGTCTGTTTGTTGAACAATATTATTACCTATTATTATAGCTTATGTTGTTTTATTACCTTGTATAGTTTTAGGTTTAAATATTTTACCTTGTAATATATCATTAATTTAATTTTTTTAGATTTATTTATCTAATTTTATTTTAATATAAGTATAAAAAAGTAGTATATTAAGTATTAATAAAATATTAGTTAATATTTTATTAATTGCTTTAATTTATATTATTATTAATTAAATTAATTTTGATCTAATAGATATATTAGATGTTAGTTAAATTATTGTTAGTTTATTATTATTTTTCAAAATATTATGGTATATTTATTTTCCTTACTTTTAATACCTTTAATTGGTATATTTTTTATTATATTTTTAGCTTCATATCAATCTTCTAATAGTCAAATTAAAACTTTAGGTTTAATAACTTTAATAATTAATTTAATTATATCATTAACAATATTTATTTTATTTGATTTTAGTAGTAAACAATTTCAATATATACAATTAGAAGAAATATATAAAATAAGTTATTTTGATTTATATTTAGGTATAGATGGTATTTCTATTTATTTTTTATTATTAACAACTATGATTATGCCTATTTCATTAATAGCTAATTGAAATTCTATAGACTCTAAAAATGTATTATCTTTTGTGATAATAATATTATTATTAGAAACATTATTATTAGCTGTATTTTTAGTTTTAGATATATTATTATTTTATATTTTTTTTGAAAGTATATTACCTCCTTTATTTTTATTAATAGGATTATTTGGTTCTAGTGATAAAGTTAGAGCTAGTTTTTATTTATTTTTATATACACTATTAGGTTCATTATTTATGTTACTTTCTATAATAACTATGTCTTCTATTATGGGTGCTACTGATTTTGATGCATTATCTAAAGCAAATTATAGTTATGTAACTCAATTATTTTTATTTTATGGTATATTCTTATCTTTTGCTGTAAAAACACCAACAATTTTTTTAAATACTTGATTATTAAAAGCTCACGTTGAATCACCTTTAGCTGGTAGTATTATATTAGCTGGTATTGTATTAAAATTAAGTTTATATGGTATATTTAGATTAATATTACCTTTATTACCTAAAGCTACTATAGATTATACATATGTAGTTTATGTTATAGGTGTTATAACTATACTTTATGCTAGTTTTAGTACATTAAGAACAATAGATATTAAAGAATTAATAGCTTATTCATCTGTTTCTCATGCAGCTGTTTATCTTTTAAGTGCTTTTAGTAATACTATACAAGGTATAGAAGGTGCCATTACTTTAGGTTTAGCTCATGGTTTTGTTTCTTCAGGTTTATTTATTTGTGTTGGTGGTGTTTTATATGATAGATCTTCAACAAGATTAATTACATATTATAGAGGTATGGCACAATTAATGCCTATCTTTTGTATATTATTTTATATACTTTCATTAGGTAATTGTGGTTCTCCTTTAACTTTAAACTTTATTGGTGAATTTATGTCTCTTTATGGTATATTTGAAAGAATGTCTATATTAGGTGTTTTAGCTAGTACATCTATAGTATTTTCAGCTGCATATACTATCTTTATGTTTAATAGAATCGCCTTTGGTGGACAATTCTCTTCATATTTCTTCAATTATGTTAAAGATTTAAGTAAAAGAGAATTTATTTTATTAATTAGTCTTGTAACACCTGCTGTTTTCTTTGGTATATATCCTGCAGTTATTTTAGATGGTTTACACTATTCTGTATCTGGTTTAATATATAATTAATAAATATTTTAAAAAGTTAATATATTTATATGTAAATAAAAATTAATTAATATTAAAAAAGATATACCTAATAATTAGTAAGTATATAAAAATTAATTTTTTAAAATATTGCAATCATAATCTTTTTTTTGAAGGGTATTTTTTAATTAATTTATTAATATTCACATTAATAGTATCTATTTTAAATTAAAAATATTAATTAATTATAATAGATAATTTAAAAAAACCCTACAAAAAAAAAGTTTTATATAATTAATAGTTAATTTAAATTAAATATATATATATACATATATTATAATGTTTAATAATATAGTTAGTCCTTTAGAACAATTTGAAATAAAAGATTTCTTTTGTTTAAATATAAATATTATAGACTTAAAAATGTCTTTAACAAATTTTGGTTTTTATATAATTATTAGTACAGTAATAATATTAGCATTACATTTATTAATAACATATAATAATAAATTAATATCAAATTCATGAACATTAACTAAAGAATCAATATATGCAACTGTTCATAGTGTTGTAATAAATCAAATAAACTCAAAAGAAGGTCAAAATTATTTTCCATTTATTTATGGTTTATTTATTTTTATTTTAATGAATAATTTATTAGGTTTAATACCATATAGTTTTTCTTCAACATCACATTTTATATTAACATTCTTTATTAGTTTTACTGTAGTATTAGGTGCTACAATTTTAGGTTTCCAAAAACATCAATTAAAATTCTTTTCTTTATTTGTACCATCAGGTTGTCCTTTAGGTTTATTACCTTTATTAGTTTTAATTGAATTAATATCATATTTAGCTCGTAATGTATCATTAGGTTTACGTTTAAGTGCTAATATTTTAAGTGGTCACATGTTATTAGTAATATTAAGTGATTTTACATTTAAAATAATGAGTTCAGGAATCTTTTATTTCTTAATAGGTTTAATACCATTAGCATTTATTTTTGCTTTTTCAGGTTTAGAATTAGGTATAGCTTTTATACAAAGTCAAGTATTTGTTGTTTTAACTTGTTCATATATAAGAGATTCATTAGAATTACACTAATTTAATTAATAATTAAATTTAATGATATAAAAAGGAAAGTCCATAGTTATAATGTATATATATATATATAATATTAAGAATTTTGGGTTATTTGAAGAAACAAAAAATCAAATTATAATTTGATGTAGCGAGCAATACACCTATACTAACTATTATAATTGTTAAAACTATTATATTTATTTAGGGGTTAAATACAGAATATGGCTTATTTATATCTTAAAAAATCTAAAAAAAACAATAAGATTTAAAATTAATAACTAAAAAAAAAAGTTAAATATTTTATTAGGATATTAATCCAATAATATCATGAGTTTGATGATGGCTCTGACTGAACGCTATCCAAGTGCTTAACACATGCTAATCGTACGTCATTAAATAAAAAATAATGAAGTGGTAAACAGGTGAGTATATAATATTTTGACTACCTTAAAGAAAGGCTAAATCCCTTATAATCAAAGAAAAATTTCGCTTTAAGATGTTAATAAATATTTCGGTTTGTAATAGTTAAATAATAAATAACTAACAAAACCGTAGTCGTAACTGAGAAGTTGATCGACCACATTAGGACTGAGAAACTCCTAATGCGCTTTAAGTACAGCAGTGAGGAATATTGGTCAATGACCTAACGGTTGAACCAGCAACTTGGAAGAATGATATTGTATTAAAAAAGATTGATACAATTAACGTGTAAACGTATAAAATTCTAAATAGATTAAAGATAATGACAATTATCTATTTATTAGTCTCGACCAATACTACGTGCCAGCAGTCGCGGTAATACGTAAGAGACAAGTGTAAGTCATCTTAATTAGGTTTAAAGTGTACATAGACGGAAAATTAAACCTTAAAAGGGTACTTTTTTTCTAGAGTTTTATGTGAGAAGAAGTGAATTTTTGAAGAAAAGATCGAATTTGCAAATATCAAAAAGACAGGTAAAAGCTAATACGACCTTCTTTGTAAAAACTGACGTTGAGGTACGAAGGCTTGGGTAACGAGCAGGATTAGATACCCTAGTAGTCCAAGCAGAAAATTCTGAATGTCATAAACTAAAAAAAAACTTAGTTTATAAATAAAAGTGTAAGCATTCCACCTCAAGAGTACAATGGCAACATTAAAACTGAAATCATTAGGCCGTCTCTGAAACCAGTAGTGAAGTATGTTATTTAATTCGATAACCCGCGATAATCTTACCACAATTTGAATAATATTTAATTATATTACATGCGCTGCACGGCTGTCTTTAGTTAATGTCGTGAGATTAGGTTAATTCCTACAATTAGCGAAAACCTTGGTATTATTTATGTGTATAATATACCTTGCCACTAGATCGGACTATATATATAGGATCAAGACAAGTCATCATGGCCAAAATATTGTGGGCTATAGACGTGCCACACTTATCTTTACAAAAGGATGTTATATTGTGAAAATAAGCTAATCCTTAAATTAGATTAATATGGATTGTAGTCTGTAACTCGACTACATGAATAAGGAATTACTAGTAATCGTTAATCATCACGTAACGGTGAATTGTTTCTCAGTTAGGTACTAACCACTCGTCAGGCGCTGAAAGAAGAAATGCAATAAGTTTGATTTATGTGTATAAATAAATATAAAAACAGTTATAAATTTATATTCATATTATTTTCGTATGCATGACTTTAATTGGTGTTAAGTCGAAATAAGGTTCGTGTAATGGAAATTGCACGGGGTTAATAAACTTAAACAAAAAATTTTTAAAACCCTTTAGGAAGGCTTCGTTTGTTGGTTTACGAGTTGAGCTGTAAACTCAATGACTTTGAGTCATCGAAGGTTCGATTCCTTCTCTTCCTATTTATCATTATATTTATTTTTGGTAATCTTTAAGTTCCATATATAATGGGAAAAAAAAAATTAAGAATGCAATTATTTTTATGTGTAGATAAATTAAATAATGGATTTAATTCTAATTTATTGGATATTATAGCTCTTATTAGTATAATACTAGGAATATATACTATAATAAGTAAAAATCCAGTAGTTTCTGTTTTATTTTTAATAGGTTTATTTTCAACAATTTCTATATATTTAATATTAATAGGTTTAACATTTATAGGTTTATCATATTTATTAGTATATATAGGAGCAGTATCAATTTTATTTTTATTTATATTGATGTTAATTAATATAAGAATTTCAGAATTAGTTAGTACTAATAATAATTATATACCATTAGCTATATTAAGTATGATAACATTAGTTTATATTTTAGGACAAAAAATAATAACAAATATAATACAATATAATATATTAAATTCATTTTCATTTTCATTCTTTGAAAAAAGTTTTAAAGAATCAATAAATTATTCTAATAGTTTAAGTTGAGATACTAATTTAATAGATATAACACATATTAGTGCTATAGGTAATGTAATGTATAGTAGTTATTCACTTTGACTTATAATTATATCATTAATTCTTTTATTAGCTATGGTAGGTTCAATAGTTATCTCAATAGGTAGATAATATAAACTAAATAAAATTAAAAATAAAAAAATGTCTTTAGATCAAAGAACTAATTTTCAAAGTCATCCATATCATTTAGTATCACCTTCACCATGACCTTTTTATAATAGTTTATCACTATTTATTCTTACAACATCAGGAGTATTAACTATGCATGGTTTTAGTAATATGTATATAATATTATTTATAGCATTTATTAATTTAGTTTGATGTATGTCATTATGATTTAGAGATATTGTATCTGAAGGTACATATTTAGGTAATCATACAAATGCTGTACAAAGAGGTTTAAATTTAGGTGTTGGTTTATTTATTGCATCTGAAGCATTGTTTTTCTTAGCAATATTTTGAACATTCTTTCATAGTTCATTATCACCTAATGTAGAGTTAGGAGCACAATGACCACCATTAGGAATAAATGCTATAGATCCATTTGAATTACCATTATTAAATACAATAATATTATTATCATCAGGAGTAACAGTAACATATAGTCACCATTCATTAATTCAAGGTAATCGTAAAGGTGCATTATATGGTTTAGTAGCTACAATATTATTAGCTATTGTGTTTACAATATTCCAAGGTATAGAGTATTCAGTATCATCATTTACAATATCAGATGGTATATATGGTTCTTGTTTTTATTTTAGTACAGGTTTTCATGGATTCCACGTTCTAATAGGAACAGCCTTTTTAAGTGTTGGTTTATGACGTTTATTAGGTTATCATTTAACAGATCATCATCATTTAGGATATGAATCAGGTATACTATACTGACATTTTGTTGATGTTGTCTGATTAATCTTATATGTATGTATATATTTCTGAGGTTATTAATTAATTAAATTTATTATTAACAATTACTTTTAATATAATTCCATTTTAACTTTAATTTGTATAAAAAAAGTATAAAAATTATATGCCACAATTAATACCATTTTTTTTTATTAATCAAGTAGTTTTTACATTATTATCATTAAGTTTTATATTTTATGTGTTTAGTAAATATATATTACCTTGAGTAGTAAGATTATATGTATCACGTAAATCAATAAATAATTTATAAAGGGAAAAAAACTTTTGAGACTTTAGTTCAATGGTAGAACATATGACTTTTAATCATTATAGTATGGGTTCGAATCCTGTAAGTCTTAATAATGGCTATAGGTTAACGGTAGACTATTCGCGTACCATGTGAAATGTGTTGATTCAACTTCAACTAGCCATATAAAGGGTTAGTAACTTAATTGGCAAAGGATTTTCTTGTCGAGAAAATAGATATCGGATCGTAGCCGATTTAACCCGTAAAAGGAAAAGTTGCTATAGGCAAGGCGAGATATTTGCTAAATATTGTGTAGTTACACTTAGATGTTCGAATCATCTCTTTTCCGTAAGATTCCTTAACTTAATAGGTTAAAGTATACTTTTGATAAGAGTAGGATTAGCGTTCAATTCGCTAAGGAATCAATAAGAGTATAATTTAAGGGTAAAATATGGAGCTTCAACCTCCACCTTCTCAGTTCAAATCTGAGTGCTCTTGAATAAAAGAGAATTGACTGAGTGGTTTAAGGTGGTAAGCTTGAGACTTATTTGGTTTAAAAAAATCACATCCGTTCAAATCGGATATTCTCTGATAAACAGGTTAGAGCCGGCTGGGTAGGCACCTCATTTGGGTTGAGGATTAGTTATGTTCGATTCATAATAACTTGAAGATATATATATAGAGATTAAATATGTATGATATATAAAGTATGTAAAGAAACTATTATGGATAATTAGCTATATATTAAAGATAATTATAAATCTAAAATCTAAGATAAATTAATTAAATAAACAAAGTGAATTGAAGTATCTTAGTAACTTTAGGAAAAGAAATCAAACGAGATTTTATTAAAAATTATTTTAATAAAAAAGCTTATAAGTAAAACGAATAAAATTTGTTTGAAAAAAGGGGAACCTTCCTCTAAAGCTAAATATAATATATAAGCGATAGTGAAAGAGTACCGTGAGGGAAAATTTGAATTAGTAGTTTTATAAGCAGCTCGAAAAAAGAGTGTACCTTTTGCATAATGGGTCAGCAAGTTATGTTTAGAAGCGAGCAATAATATATTGCCCAGTTAAACCAATTATGAAAAAATAATATAGTTTCTAAACATAGACCCGAAAGCTAGTGATCTTACCATGGTCAGGGTATTAAAGCCCGAACGAGTTATCGTTGTAAAGATATTCGATGAACTGTGGTAAGTTGGTGAAAGATAAAACTGACTAGTATAGCTGGTTTTCCGCGAAACCTATTTAAGTAGGTAATTTAATTAACATCTTAGCAGGTACAGAACTGTGATCTCGGACAAAAAAATCTTTTTTTTTTGTAAATATCGGGGGATCGTATAGATTTTATCGGAGAGTATTTGCACTCGGAATGGCAAAGATGAATGTTGAATAATCAGACATAGTGCGATAAGGTTGTATGTCTAAAGGGAAACAGCCCAGAACAAGAGTTATAAGGTTCCAAAATTATTGTTGAGTGAAATTAAGGATGTTTTTATCAAATACAATCAGGAAATAGGCTTAGAAGCTGCCATTTTTTGAAGATCTCGTAACAGAGCACTGATTAAATATTTTAGATATTAATACCGAAAATATAACGGATCTAAATAATATACCGAAACCTTGTACGTATTATTATACGGGGTAGCGGAACATTGGATATATCTTAGATTTTATCTTTTTTAAGCTAAAAAATATTAGATAATCCAAGAGAGAATGCTGACATGAGTAACGAAAAAGGAAAAAATTATTTTCCTCGCCTTAAGCTTATGGTTTTTATTAAATTTCGGTATCTAAGTATATACCCAAAGGGTCTATATGATGATAAAAATAGTATTATTATTTGTAAACAAAACTTTTATTTAGTGATAAAGGTTCAGGAAATTGTAACAAAATTATAAAATCTTAAAAAAATAATCTATAAACCGTACCTAAATACTATCGCAAGTAAGCAAGTAGAGTATACAAAGGCGTTTGAGTGAACAATCATTAAGGAACTCGGCAAATTAACTACCGTAACTTCGGGATAAGGAGGACCATTACTATAGATATTATGTATCGAAATAGTAAAAGGAATCATAAAATAGTGTTGTACGACTGTTTAATTAAAACAAAGCACTCTGCCAAGATAAAAATCTAAGTATTGAGTGTGATGTCTGCCCGATGTCGGTAGGGTAACAGATTTACTTAATTCTTTAATTAGGTTTTGATGAACACCCCGATTAATGGCGGCCTTATCTATAAGGGTCCTAAGGTAGCGGAATACCTTGGCCGTTAAATGCGGTCTTTGCATGAATGACTTAACGATACAACAGCTGTCTCGATGATTGGCTCAGTGAAATTGAATTAGCAGTGCAGATGCTGCTTACCTCTAGATAGACAAGAAGACCCTTTGCAGCTTTACTGTTACCTATTATGATATAATTTGATAATTTCCAGTGTATAAGGTAATAGTTATGAAATTGAAACACCTTTATTTGTTCTATTATATTCTTTATGGTAGGAAGGCAGTTTATGCGGGGCACAGATCCCATAAAAAGTACCTGGGTATATCCAAAGTTCATATTGTAATTTTGTAAATTTTAATTTACAATAATTAATAAAAAATTTTTATTTTTATTAATTTTTTATTTAATTTGTAATTAATTACTAATAATTATCCAGTTATTATTTATATTAAGTTAGTTATTTTTAATTTTTTTAAGTAAGATTTTAACTATATGGTAAATAGATGTAAATTAAATAATAATAAAATTTTATTATTATTTAGTCATATTAATAGAGAAATTTAACTTATTAATATGATGTTTTTTTACTTTAAAAGTTTAATGGCTAAATCTTGCTTTACTGTTTGACTTACAAGTCTATCAGTCGCGTAAGCGGGGCATATGATCACAAGATTCATAAAGGAAAGGTCTTGGATTTATGAAAAAGTTACGCTAGGGATTACTTGTTAGTCCTCCAATATTTTGAAATATTGGTAATAATTTGGGTTAATTTCAAAAATAACTTTATTTGTTTACAATTTAAAGTTTATTTGAAGCGAAATTTATTTAAGCTTTTTATATAAATAAATACGTTCAACGACTAAAAGGTGAATAATGCTAATAATAATCCTTTTTAAGTACCCAACATCTTTATAATCTTTTTATTTAATATTTGATATATATTTTATATCTTTATAATTATTAATATTGTATTAATGAAATAGTTTTAATTTTTATTAAACTCTGTTATTATTTAATTAATAACATTAAAAAAATATATTATGTTAAATATAATAAAAAATAAAATAAAACATTCTTATAAGAATTTAACATTAAATTCTAAACATAAAATATTATGACCTAATAAATTTATACCTATTGTAAGAGATTGAAAAAATAGTATTTATACATTCAATAAAAATGGTTTAAATAATATTGTTGAAGCAAATAAAATAGTTAATAAATTAATTAATGGTTATTTTAATTTATATAATTTAAAATTAGAAGAAAAAATAAGAAATAGTAGTAATTTTAATAAAAGAAAAAGAAATATTTCAAAAAATAAAATATTAATAAGTCTTGGACAATTTAAACATACAAATGATTTAATTAATATAACAATTTATTTTTATAATAGACAATTAATAACTTATAAATATATATTAAGAGAAAAATATTTAAAATTCTTATTAAAAAATAAAAATTTAATAAAAAAAAATTTATTTATGATTAAAAAATTAGGTTTAAAACTAATTGAAAGAGAATCTAAATTAAAAAATTTATTATTAAAAACTATAAAAGATAAAGATAAATTAAATAATATAAAATTAAATATATACAAAGATTTTATTGTAAAATCTTTAAAAAAAGAATTTAATTATTTATACTTAATTATATTAATATTTATTAATAAATCAAAATTTAATAATTACTATTTACATAATTTAACAAATTTAATAAAAAAAATATATAAAAAAAATATACAATTTAATTTTATAAATCTTAAATATCATTATTTAAATAGTGATATATTTACTAAAATTTTATTATTAAAATTAAGTATAATGAAAAGAAAAGTATTATCATCCTTATCAAGATCTATAAAAAAAGTAAAAGTGTTAGAAGATAATAATGTAATAAATGATTCAAAATATTTAAAAGGTGTAGTATTAGAAAATATTAAATATAAAAAAGTTTCAGGTGTAAGATTAGAAGTAAGCGGTAGATTAACTAAACGTTTTACTGCTTCAAGATCTTTATCTAAATTAAAATATAAAGGAAGTTTAACTAATACAAAATCATCAGTAAAATTTGAATCATCAGCATTAATAAGAGGTAATTTTAGACCTAATTTAGAATATACTAAATTACATTCTATAACACGTATAGGTTCTTATGGTATTAAAGGTTGAGTAGGTAGTAAATAATTAATCCTAAAAAAAAATAAAAAGATTATAAAGATGATGAAATAGTCTGAACCTTTTTGAAAAAAAAGGAAATAAAAGATAAATAGCTTTTATGATAACATAATTGAACAGGCTAATTTGCGCAAGAGAGTACAAATTGAGTGCGCGGTTTGGCACCTCGATGTCGGCTTAACTCATCCACATGAATGTAGAAATCATGAAGGGTTCGACTGTTCGTCGATTAAAGAGTTACATGAGCTGGGTTTAATACGTCGTGAGACAGTATGGTTTTTATCTTCTAGAGGGATACAGAGTAAAAGATAAATAGTCCCTTCGTACGAAAGGAGTTGGGAATATTGACCTATGGTTTACCTGTTGTTTAATATTGTTAATAAACTAATTTACTTTCACTAAAGTAAAGATTATGAGTATATTCTTTATATATAAAGAATATATGAATGCTTATTAGGCATGGCAGGAAAGCTAAGTCAATTATAGATAAGTGCTGAAAGCATTTAAGCGCGAAGCTTATTATACTATACTCTTATATAAACGTAATATAATATTACGTAATAGGCTTTAGTTGTAACCAAGACAAAGCTATATATATAACGATGTCTCTTGTGATACTTAATATAACACATATATAAAAATATATATATTAAGCCCGGTTAGCATAAAAGTAATGCAACCGTTTTGTAATCGGTTTAAGTAAGTGCGATACTTGCACTGGGCTGACCCAATGGTCAAGTTGGTTAAGACATAACATTTTCACTGTTAGTGCGAGAGTTCAAGTCTCTCTTGGGTTGCAAGAAATTAGCTCAGCGGTAGAGCTATCGTTTTACACACGAAGGGTCAGGTGTTCAAATCACCTATTTCTTAATACGGATTAATGTAATAGTAACATAATTGACTCATGATCAATTTATTTAGGTTCAAATCCTAAATCCGTATTATAAGGCTATAGCTTAATGGTAAAGCCAACTGCTCATAATAGTTTTTATAAATGTTCGAATCATTTTAGTCTTAATCCGAGTGCTGAAACTGGTAGACAGGATAATCTTAAGTTTTATTGATATAATCGTGTGGGTTCAAATCCCTCCTCGGATATTTGGGGTTATGGTTTAATTGGTAAAACGAGGACTTTGCAAGTCCTTTATTCGGGTTCAATTCCTGATAACTCCATAATTTTAGCTCGAAAAGCTCAATTGGTCGAGCGGAACACTGAAGATGTTTAGGTTATAAGTTCAAGTCTTATTTCGAGCAACTATTTTTTATGGATATGCTGAAATTGGTAACCAGGCTATGTTTAGGCCATAGTAGCGAAAGCTTTATAAGTTCAAGTCTTATTATCCGTAAGCCTAATATTATAAATTTATTAGGCTTAAATTTACTCTAATAAATATTATTTAGTAAATTAATTAATAATTATTATAATACCTCAATTAATTTAATTTAATAATATATCTTTTATGTTGTTGACTAAGAGGTAAGTCATAAATTTTTGGTATTTAGCTATGAGTGTTCGAATCGCTCCAACATAATTACATAATAATATAAATTAATTTATATTATTATTTTTCAAGTATTATGTATTAAAACTATGAATAATTAAATAGGCCCGAGTAGTTTAATGGTAGAACAATAATTTCATGAATTAAGAATGAGAATTCGATTTTCTCCTCAGGCTATTTATTATAGTTAATAATTTAATTTTAGCTATAAATTAAGGTGAATATAGTTCAATGGTAGAACAGCTGTATGTGGCATAGTATATCCTTGTTCGAATCAAGGTATCCACCCTCGAAAATATGTATGTATTTTAGACTTTAAATAAAATATGCTTAGTAGCAGTATAAAAATCTAATAAAGTGATTCAGCAATTATTTAATATAACAATGTGAAAAGAAAGATGATTTTTATCAACAAATGCTAAAGATATTGGAACTTTATATCTTATGTTTGCATTATTTTCTGGTTTGGTTGGTACAGCTTTTTCTGTTTTAATTAGATTAGAGTTATCTGCACCTGGTGTACAATATATAGCTGATAATCAATTATATAATAGTATTATTACAGCCCATGCTATATTAATGATATTCTTTATGGTTATGCCTGCTTTAATAGGTGGTTTTGGTAATTTCTTATTACCTCTATTAGTAGGTGGTCCTGATATGGCATTCCCTAGATTAAATAATATAAGTTTTTGATTATTAATACCTAGTTTATTATTATTTGTTTTTGCTTCTATTATAGAAAATGGTGCTGGTACAGGTTGAACATTATATCCTCCTCTAGCAAGTATACAAAGTCATAGTGGTCCTAGTGTAGATTTAGCTATATTTGGTTTACACTTAAGTGGTATAAGTTCTCTTTTAGGTGCTATGAATTTTATTACAACTATAATTAATATGAGAAGTCCTGGTATACGTTTACATAAATTAGCTTTATTTGGTTGAGCTGTATTAATAACAGCTGTTTTATTATTATTATCATTACCTGTATTAGCTGGTGCAATAACAATGTTATTAACAGATAGAAACTTTAATACTTCTTTCTTTGAAATAGCTGGTGGTGGTGATCCTATTTTATACCAACATCTTTTCTGATTCTTTGGACACCCAGAAGTTTATATTTTAATTGTACCTGGTTTTGGTATTATTAGTACTGTAATTTCTGCTAGCTCAAGTAAAAATGTATTTGGTTATTTAGGTATGGTTTATGCTATGATGTCTATTGGTATTTTAGGTTTTGTTGTTTGAAGCCATCATATGTATACTGTAGGTTTAGATGTTGATACTAGAGCTTACTTTACAGCTGCTACACTTATTATTGCTGTACCTACAGGTATAAAAATATTCAGTTGATTAGCTACTTGTTATGGTGGTTCATTACATTTAACACCTGCTATGTTATTTGCTTTAGGTTTTGTTGTTATGTTTACTATTGGTGGTTTAAGTGGAGTTGTTTTAGCTAATGCTTCACTTGATATTGCTTTCCATGATACTTATTATGTTGTTGCTCATTTCCACTATGTACTTTCTATGGGTGCTGTTTTTGCTTTATTTAGTGGTTGATACTTCTGAATACCTAAATTATTAGGTTTATCATATGATATCTTTGCTGGTAAAGTACATTTCTGATTATTATTTATTGGTGTTAATTTAACATTCTTCCCTCAACATTTCTTAGGTTTACAGGGTATGCCTAGACGTATTAGTGATTATCCTGATGCATTTGCTGGTTGAAATATAATAAGTAGTTTTGGTTCTATTGTAAGTGTTGTTGCTACATGATATTTCTTAAATATATTATATTTACAATTAACTCAAGGTTCACCTGTTTCTAGATATCCTTGATTAACACCACAATACTTTAGTGATCTATTCCAAACATTATTTAATAGAAATAATAATTCTTTAGAATGATGTTTAAATAGTCCACCTAAACCACACGCATTTGTAAGTTTACCTGTACAATCTTAATTAATTTTTGTATAGTTTACTTATTAATAGTCAACATTTATAGGAAATTAATATTAATATAAATTTATTCAAATAATCAAAATAATTTTTATTTATAAATTTAAATAATTTAATATCTAGTGGATATAATTATAATTTAAGCAACATGTTAGTTTAATGGTTAGAATACCGTGTTACGGCCACGATGATATAAGTTCAAATCTTATACATGTTGCTTATTCTTATTAGCTCAATGGTAGAGCAAAATACTTCTAATATTTTGATCCTAGTTCGAATCTAGGATAAGAATTTTAGCTCTTATAGCTCAACGGTAGAGCAAAATACTGTTAATATTTGTATAGATGTTCGATTCATCTTGAGAGCTTTTTAAGTATAATACTTTTACTAAATAGTAATTATTTATTTGGATAAAGGTTTCCTTAGTAAGATTATATATATTATTTAAAAAATGATCCAAGCAGCTAAAATAATAGGTACAGGATTAGCTACAACAGGTTTAATAGGAGCAGGAGTTGGAATAGGTGTTGTTTTTGGTGCTTTAATTTTAGGTGTTGCTAGAAACCCTTCACTTAGAGGTCAATTATTCTCATATGCTATTTTAGGTTTTGCTTCTCAGAAGCTACAGGTTTAAGCGAATAGATCTGTTATAGGGTTAATTGCAAGAAATATCTTAAAGATAAATTTGCAGCGAATATTAGTATATTATATATTTAATACTAATAACGTTCAACGACTATAAATGAGTAGTGTAAACAAAAATTTTTAACATCCTACATAAAAAAATGAAGACATAGTCTACAATAACAATTAAAAAGTTAAACGTTTTATAAGAATAATTTTTTAAAAAAATTCCAATTTTCTAATTAAGATAAAAATTAATTTGAAATATAAATAAAATTGGTAGTTTGCGTATTCGCATTAATGATGGCTTTCTTATTATTATACGTAGCCTAATTAACTATAAATTAAAATCAAATAATTCAGATTATTTTAATAAAAAAAAAAATAAAAAATTTTTTTTTGTATATAAATATATATATTTTTTTTTAATTATTTTGTTAAAAAGATATAATAAAAATATATTAACTAATATGATAAGAAATTTATTTATTTGAATTCAAACATTAAGTTTATTTAGTTTTAATCAAAATACAATAAACCTTGATGCTCCAACACCTTGGGGTTTATTTTTTCAAGATAGTGCAACACCTCAAATGGAAGGTATAGAAGAATTACATAATAATATTATGTTTTATTTAACTATAATATTATTTGCTGTTACATGAATAATGATTACTATTATTAAAAGTTTTGTACGTACAAAATCACCTATATCTCATAAATATATGAACCATGGTACATTAATAGAATTAATATGAACAATTACACCAGCTGTAATATTAATATTAATAGCATTCCCTTCATTTAAATTATTATATTTAATGGATGAAGTAATGGACCCTTCATTAGTAATATATGGAGAAGGTCATCAATGATATTGAAGCTATCAATATCCAGATTTTACAAATGCTGATGGTGAATTTGTAGAATTTGATTCATATATAGTACCAGAATCAGATTTAGAAGAAGGTACATTAAGAATGTTAGAAGTTGATAATAGAGTAATAATACCAGAATTAACACATACAAGATTTGTAATATCAGCCGCAGATGTTATACATTCATTTGCTTGTCCATCATTAGGAATAAAATGTGATGCATATCCAGGTAGATTAAATCAAACATCAGTATATTTAAACAGACAGGGTACATATTTTGGACAATGTTCAGAAATATGTGGAATATTACATAGTTCAATGCCTATAGTAATACAATCAGTAAGTTTAAAAAAATTTTTATTATGATTAAGAGATCAGTTAGGTGATTAATTAATTAATTAAAAATAAATAAGTATATATAATAAATCTTAATCGTAAAGTTTAATGAATTTATCATTAATATTATTTTTAATAGGGATTTTAGGTTTTGTTTTAAATAGAAAAAATATAATTCTAATGCTTATTTCAATAGAAATAATGTTATTGTCTGTTACTTTTTTAATATTAATAAGTTCACTTAATTTTGACGATATATTAGGTCAAACTTTTGCTATATATATAATAACAATAGCAGGTGCAGAATCTGCTATAGGTTTAGGTATATTAGTAGCTTTTTATAGATTAAGAGGAAGTATAGCAATAGAATATAAATAATGTATTTAGTTATTATTTTTTTACCCTTAATAGGTTCAATTATATCAGGATTTTTTGGTAGAAAAATAGGTGTACAAGGAGCACAATTTATAACATCAAGCTTTATTATTATAACAACAATATTAGCTATTTTAACTTTTTTTGAAGTAGGTTATAATAATATACCATTGGAAATAAATTTATTTAGATGAATAGATTCAGAGTCAATAAATATACTATGAGGTTTTTATTTTGATAGTTTAACAGTAAGTATGTTAATACCTGTATTAATAGTATCTAGTTTAGTACATATATATTCAATAGGTTATATGAGTCATGATCCACACAATCAAAGATTTTTTAGTTATTTAAGTTTATTTACTTTTATGATGATAATACTTGTAACAGCTAATAATTATTTATTAATGTTTTTAGGTTGAGAAGGTGTAGGAGTATGTTCATATTTATTAGTAAATTTTTGATATACTAGAATAGCAGCTAATCAAAGTTCAATTTCAGCTTTTTTAACAAATAGAGTTGGAGATTGTTTTTTAACTATAGGTATGTTCATAATAATTTGATCTTTTGGTAATTTAGATTATTCAACTGTTTTCTCATTAGCTCCATACTTTAATCAAGATATAATAACATTAATAGGTATATGTTTATTAATAGGTGCTATGGCAAAAAGTTCACAAATAGGTCTTCACGTATGATTACCTCAAGCTATGGAAGGTCCTACACCTGTATCTGCTTTAATTCATGCAGCTACAATGGTTACAGCTGGTGTATATTTATTAATGAGATCATCTCCTTTAATAGAATATAGTTCAACTGTATTAATACTTTGTTTATGATTAGGTGCTATAACAACTATTTTTAGTTCTATTATAGGATTATTTCAACAAGATATTAAAAAAGTTATAGCTTATTCTACAATGAGTCAATTAGGTATGATGGTAATAGCTATAGGTTTATCATCATATAATCTTGCATTATTTCATTTAGTAAATCATGCTTTTTATAAAGCATTATTATTCTTAGGTGCAGGAGCAGTTATACATTCTGTATCAGATAATCAAGATTTTAGAAAATATGGAGGATTAAAACCATTTTTACCTTTAGCTTATTCAATAATGTTAATAGCTTCTTTAAGTTTAGTTGCTATACCATTTATGTCTGGTTTCTATTCTAAAGATTTTATATTAGAATCAGCGTATGGTCAATTTTATATTTCAAGTACTATTGTATATTTTATAGCTACAATAGGTGCTATGTTTACTACATTATATTCTGTAAAAGTTTTATATTTAACATTCTTAACTAATCCTAATGGACCATTAAATAATTATAAAAATGTAGATCAAGGTAATATTTTTATTAATTTACCTTTAATTATATTAGCTATTTTTTCAATCTTTTTTGGTTATTTAACTAAAGATGTATTTATTGGTTTAGGTACAAGTTTTTTCATAGATAATAGTATATTTATACATCCTTCTCATGAAATTATGTTAGATACAGAATTTGCAGTTCCAACTTTATTTAAATTATTACCTTTATTCTTTACTATAACTTTAACATTTGTTGGTTTAATGTTCTCAGAATTTTTTGGTAAATTATTAATTAAATTTAAATTTACTAATTTAGGTTATAATATATTTAGTTTATTTAATCAAAGATTTTTAATTGAATTTTTTTATAATAATTACATAACTAATTTTGTTTTAAAATTAGGTGGACAAACTACTAAAGTTTTAGATAAAGGTTCTGTAGAATTATTAGGTCCATATGGTTTAGAAAAAGGTTTATTAAATTTAAGTAAAAATATTGGTAATTTAAGTACAGGTGTTATTACATCTTATGCTTTATATATATTAATAGGTTTAATTTTCTATGTTTTCTTATTATATTTAAATATTGATAATAATATTTTATTATTATTATTATTTGGTATATTTTCAACTATAAACAAAAATAAATAATTATGTTATTAACTTCTATTTTTTTATTATTATTATCTAATTCTCTTAGTGTTAGAAGAGATATATCTATATATTATTCTAGAATAGGAATAATTATACAAATATATTGTATATTATTTTGCTATAACAATCTTTTTATTTCTTATTTAAATTCAGGAGTAGGTTTATTTGGTGGTTTATTTAGTATTACATCATTGGATCTAATATTTGATATGTTAATATTTATGTTAACAATGTTTATTTTAAATTTAACAGGTTTTTATCCAAGAAAGTATTGAATTAATAAATATTTAAGTTTAAATATGTTATTATTTAATAAATTAAAATTATTTGTTTCAAATATTATTAATAAAAAAGGAGAACAATATACAATAATAGAATATACTTTAATTTTATTATTTATAGTTATGGGTAGTGTGTTATTAATATCAAGTAGTGATTTAATATCTGTATATTTATCTATAGAATTACAAAGTTATGGTTTATATATATTATGTACTTTATATAGAAATTCAGAATCTTCAACATCTTCTGGTTTAACTTATTTTTTATTAGGTGGTTTATCATCTTGTTTTATTTTATTAGGTATAGGTTTAATATATGCTAATTCAGGTACAACATATTTAGATAGTTTTTATATTATAACTAATTTATCTAATTTAATTAAAGATAATGATTTAAATTATATTATGTATAATGATATATCTGCATATATACCTTATTATTTATTATTAATAACTATAGGTTTTTTATTTAAAATATCTGCAGCACCATTCCATTTCTGATCTCCTGATGTTTATGATGGTATACCTACAATTGTTACAACTTTTGTTGCTATTATGCCAAAAATATCAATATTTATAATATTATTACATTTAGTACATTTTTCTAATAATATATCTACTGAATATTCTTGAACATCTAGTTTATTAATAAGTAGTATACTATCTTTAATTATAGGTACTGTGTTAGGTTTAACTCAGTTTAGAATTAAAAGATTATTTGCTTATAGTACTATTTCACATGTTGGTTTTTTATTACTAGCTTTAAGTATTAATAGTGTTGAATCTATACAATCTTTTATATTTTATTTAATACAATATAGTATTTCTAATTTAAATGCTTTCTTTATATTAATAGGTATAGGTTATACATTATATTTTTATATTAATAAAAATATAGATCATAATAATTTATTAGATAAAAATAACTCACCTATACAATTAATAAATCAATTAAAAGGTTATTTCTATATAAATCCAATATTAACTATAAGTTTAGCTATTACTTTATTATCTTTTGCAGGTATACCACCTCTTGTTGGTTTTTTTGCAAAATTAATGGTTTTATCTGCTGCTTT